TAAACGAAATTTCATTTTTGCAGCACTATAAGACTAGCACACAAACGAAACTCGCTAGAATACGCCAGTCCGGTCTTTCCTGGTTTCGGGGTTTGACAGAAAAAAATAGGCTTGTCTGGGTCGTAGGGGGTAAGGGGGTTTATACGCGCGAAAAAAAGTTATTAGCAATCAGAGGGGGGAGCACTTAAACTGGGAGATAAGGAGTAGATAGTAATAGTTTATGCTCTTGAAATCAGTTATGCAAGTCTTCTGTCAATGTTGATGAAGTATTGAACATTTAGAAACTTAAGCAAGGAAAATGTTCAACCTTATGGAACTAACATTAGGAAGGACCCCGCCAAATGCCAAGTGAAAGTAAGCCGAAAAAAAAATACCAAATGCCCATTAGAATGAACGCTCGGCATGGTGGGTAAAGTAGGATCGATTTACAGGCATTAACTTATGCGCAAACGCGCAATTGATGGGGGATAATGAATATTGGGAACCTGAAGTAGGAACCAGAGGCCAGAAATAATTCATTCTGTGCGACCCCCACAATTTATGGACCTGACCATCATTCATGATAAACATTAGGATGCAGCTGGATGGTGGGACTTTACTACATTAATTAAGTGAGTGATCGAGTAATGTTGGGGAACGCATAGAAAATGTTTGAATGCAGTTATGGGGATTATTCTATTTCTCAGGTTAATTTAAGTTATTTGTAGTCTTATATTTTAGGGTATGTATGTCTTAGTTTTCATGTTCCTTGTTAGTTTTATATCTTTCTGTGCTTTTCTTATTTTTATGGTTATAGATTCATGATAGTAAGATACAGGTATTTACTAATACATAATATATGTAATATAATACATAGTATGTATTTACACCATAATATATGTAATATAATACATAGTATGTATTTACACCATAATATATGTAATATAATACATAGTGTGTACTCACACCATGACGCATGCACACTGCCACATGTGGCACATGTACATGTTATGTGCCGCACATGTGTAGGTACACTCCATGTAGGAAAGTACATACATGTGAACCCAGTCAGTTGTATACGTACAAGTGATTTCAGAGGGTAGTTTAAATTTAGAATGCTAGCTTTGGGAGCTAGTGGCGGGAGTTTAAGTCTCTCCCTTCTGGGCCTTAGGGTGGATTTTAACCTCCGTTTCCGGATTACAAGACCGGTGCTTTAAAACACTAAGCTACTAGGGCAGTTTCAGTTGAGGGCTTTATTTTCTAGCCATCCAGCCAAGGGGGCTAAGACAAGGAAAAGTGTGAAATAAAGCACTGATGCTACTTGGCCAATAATAATAAAGGGGTGTTCAACAGGTATCCCCCCAATTCATGTGAGAATGATCACATCTGCTACCAGTGTTCAGAACAAAAACTGTGTGACTGGGCGGAAAGTGATCCCTCGCTGCTTGGAAGTATGGAGGATGGGGACTACTATTAACACTAAAATGGAGAATAGGAGTGCAAGTACCCCTCCTAGTTTATTAGGAATTGATCGTAAAATAGCATAGGCGAATAGGAAGTACCACTCCGGCTTGATGTGAGGAGGGGTGACAAGGGGGTTGGCGGGGGTAAAATTATCAGGGTCTCCTAGCAAGTTCGGAGAAAATAAAGCTAATGATGTCAGCGCTAGCAGTATGACTGTAAATCCTAAAAGGTCTTTATAAGAAAAGTAAGGGTGGAATGCAATTTTGTCAGCGTCTGAATTTAGTCCTGCTGGGTTATTAGATCCTGTTTCATGCAGAAACAGTAGGTGAAGGATAGTTACTCCTGCAATCACGAAAGGAAATAAGAAGTGGAAGGCAAAGAATCGGGTTAGTGTTGCATTATCTACCGAAAAGCCTCCTCAGATTCATTGAACTAGTTCGTTCCCGACATACGGGATTGCTGAGAGAAGGTTGGTAATTACGGTTGCTCCTCAGAATGACATTTGTCCCCATGGAAGGACGTAGCCAACGAAGGCGGTTATTATAACTAGAAGCAGAAGTACAACTCCGATGTTTCAGGTCTCTATATAGAGATAAGATCCGTAATATAATCCCCGAGCAATGTGTGCATAAATACAAATAAAGAAGAAAGATGCTCCGTTTGCATGTATATTTCGGATTAGTCATCCGTAATTTACATCCCGGCAGATGTGTGCTACTGAAGAGAAAGCAGTAGCGATATCTGAGGTGTAGTGCATAGCTAGAAATAGTCCTGTGAGGATTTGTGTTGCTAAACACAGTCCTAGGAGGGACCCAAAATTTCATCAGACCGAAATATTGGATGGGGCTGGAAGGTCTACTAATGCATCGTTAGCAATTTTAAGTAGGGGGTGGGTTTTTCGTAGGCTTGCCATTAGGGGTTTCTATAGTTGAATAACAACGGTGGTTTTTCAAGTCATTAGTCTTGGTTAAAGTCCGAGTGGAAATTATGTCTTATTTGTTCTGTGCATGACTTCTTTTACTAGTTCTAGGGTTGGTGGGGGTGGCATCTAATCCGGCACCTTACTTCGCGGCCCTTGGTTTAGTCGTGGTGGCAGGGGCCGGGTGTGCTGTGTTGGCTGGATGTGGTGCTTCTTTCTTGGCACTGGTGTTGTTTCTAATTTACTTAGGAGGGATGCTAGTAGTATTTGCTTATTCTGCTGCTCTGGCAGCCGAGCCTCACCCTGAAGGATGGTGAGATGCCTCTGTATTAGAGTATGTAGCGTTTTATTTATTAGGGGTTGTAGTGGCGGCGGGCTACTTTGGTGGCGATTGGTATAATTATCTCCTGCCTGCAGTGGGCAGCTCTAAAGAGTTTTTTGTGCTTTCTGAGGATATCGGAGGGGTAGGTGTAATATATTCTACGGGGGGGAGCTTACTAGTAATTTGTGCCTCGGTGTTGTTATTAAGCTTGTTTGTTGTGTTAGAAGTTGTTCGAGGAATGAGTCGAGGGACCCTTCGAGCCGTCTAAATAATTATCATCAGAGTTGCTAACGCAAGAGTGATTACGAAAGTGGTTAGGTAGGTCTTAATCATTCCTTGTTGCATATCGCTGGTCAAAACGGATATTTTGAGTTGAAGGGATGAAAGTCCCTTTGGGCCTGATGCTTCAAGTCAAGTTTGGTCAGCTATTTGGTTGGCCAGTGTCTGTCCTATAATGAGGGCTATTTTGGGCACAAGTCGGTGGATGGTGGCGGGAAAGTACCCTAGTGCGTTGGAGAAGTTGTGTATCTTAATAATTGGTACAATTTTAAATTGTTTAGAGGTTAGGTTGGCTAGCTCGAGTGCAGTAAGGAGTCCCACAATTGTAACTAGTAGGGCGGCTAATTTCAGTAAGGGGGGTATAGTTATGATGGGGGTGTTCGAGGGGGTTAAATTGGAAGTAAGAATAAGGCCTGCTACGATGCTCCCTCACGCTAATCGTTTAATTGGGTTGATGACTTGAGGGTCATTCTCGTTAATTGGGGAGAGAGGAAGAAATCGGGGAGTCCCTATGGACACAAAGAAAATTACTCGGAGGCTGTAGGCGGCTGTAAAAGAAGTTGCTACTAAAGTAAGTACTAGGGCCCAGGCGTTAAGGTGAGAGGTATTTAGGGCTTCAATAATTGCGTCTTTTGAGAAGAACCCGGCTAAGAAGGGGGTCCCTGTAAGAGCTAGGCTCCCAATGGTTGTGCAAGTGGAAGTAAATGGGGCCAAGTGGTGGAGTCCTCCTATTTTTCGGATGTCCTGTTCGTCGTTTAAGCTGTGAATAATAGACCCCGAGCACAAAAATAGTATTGCTTTAAAGAACGCGTGGGTGCAGATATGGAGAAAGGCTAGTTGGGGCTGGTTCAGTCCGATAGTGACCATTATTAAGCCCAGTTGGCTTGAGGTTGAGAAAGCTACGATTTTCTTAATATCATTTTGGGTTAAGGCACAAGTTGCAGTAAATAATGTGGTTAGTGCTCCTAGGCAAAGACAAATAGTTATGATGTTTTGGTTAGTGGCTATAAAGGGGTGAAGGCGGATTAGGAGAAAAATCCCTGCAACTACCATAGTACTTGAGTGAAGTAAAGCAGACACTGGTGTGGGTCCTTCCATTGCTGAGGGGAGTCAGGGGTGTAGTCCGAATTGTGCCGACTTCCCGGTTGCGGCAATAACCAGCCCAAGCGCGGGGATGGTGGTGTCGAATTGATCCGATAAGGAGAAGATTTGTTGAACTTCTCATGAGTTTATTTTAGTAGCAAATCATGCCATAGACATGATTAGTCCAATGTCACCTACTCGATTGTAGATTACAGCCTGGAGGGCGGCAGTATTAGCATCTGCTCGGCCATATCACCACCCGATTAGTAAAAATGATATAATCCCTACTCCCTCCCAGCCAATAAAAAGTTGGAATATGTTGTTGGCTGTGACCAAGATAATCATAGCAATAAGAAAGGTTAATAGGTACTTGAAAAAGCGATTTATATTAGGATCCTCGTGTATGTACCAGGCGGCAAATTCTAAAATAGATCATGTAACATAGAGGGCAATGGGTGTAAAGATAATAGAGTAAAAGTCAAATTTGAGGCTAACAGTAATAGTGAATGTCGATGTATTTATTCAGTTTCAGTTTGTAACCACTGCTTCTACTCCTTGGTCAAGAAAAATAAACAAAGGAAGAAGACTAATGCCAAATGCGGTGCTAACTGCGGTTTTAACATGAGTGGTAGCTCAGTCGCCTTTTAGCGGTGTGGGGTTGATCGTGGTGAAAAGGGGGTATGCTAATACAATAAAAATTAGTAAAAGTGATGATGTTAGTACAAGGGTGGTTTGCATAGCTCCTGCTTGGATTTGCACCAAGAGTTTTTGGTTCCTAAGACCAGCGGATGACTATTATCCTTCATGAGCCGAGTGAGCTACAGATTCTAACTGTAGGGAAAGAGATTAGCAGTCTCTTGTGCCACAGGCCTCTCTCCGGCGGGAGAGGGGGGTCTAACCCCTTTCTTTGGAATCACAATCCAACATTTTTAGTAAACTACGCCTGCAATAGAATCAACCTCACATCAGCTCAGGCTTAATTATTAGGAGGATGATAGGAACAAGGTGAAGGGAAATCAAAAGGTGTTCCCGGGTGTGGTAGGGAGGTAGTGCGGTAATGTGGGTGGGGGTTTGGCCCCGTTGTGTTATAAGAAACATGTATAAAGAATAACCTGCAGTAATCAGTGTCCCCAGCCCAGTTAAAACGATGGATCATGGCGATCAATTATATATTGTGGTAATAATTATCACTTCCCCCATCAGGTTCGGAAGAGGTGGAAGAGCCAAGTTGGCCAAGTTGGCGATGAATCACCACGTTGCTGTTAAGGGAAATAATGTTTGTATGCCACGGGCAAGGGCCATAGTCCGGCTGTGGGTGCGTTCATAGCTGGTGTTGGCCAGACAAAAGAGTGCCGAAGAGGTGAGTCCGTGGGCGATTATTAAAATAATAGCTCCGGTTAAGCCTCAGGGGGTCTGGGTCAAAATTCCGCCGGCTACTAGTCCCATGTGACTAACAGAGGAGTATGCAATGAGCGATTTTAGGTCCGTTTGACGCAAACAGATAGTGCCAGTTATTACGATTCCTCAGAGGGCAAGCACAATAAAAGGATAGGCCATTTCTTTTGTTAGTGGGTCAAGAATTGGTGTGATTCGAATCATGCCGTATCCTCCTAGTTTCAAAAGCACTGCGGCCAGTACTATCGACCCTGCGATGGGTGCTTCTACGTGGGCTTTAGGGAGTCACAAGTGGACCCCGTACAAGGGCATTTTTACTAAGAAAGCCAGCAAACACGCGGCCCATCAAAGCTTGTCGGCTTGGTGAATAAGCGTTAGGGGCTGGTTGAAGTTGAGTGTGACCATTGATAAGCTTCCAGTAGAAGCCTGAAGTGCTAATAAGGCAACTAAAAGTGGTAATGAGCCTGCTAATGTGTAGAATAAGAAGTATGTGCCTGCGTTGAGACGCTCCGCTTGATTCCCTCACCGTGTAATAATAATTAAAGTGGGCACTAACGTCGCCTCAAACATAATATAAAATATAATGATTTCGGTGGCTCCAAATGCTAAAATAAGAAAGGCTTGTAGTGAGGTCAGGAGGGAGATGTACATTCGTTGTCGTGAAATAGGTTCCGCCTGAGTATGGTTCTGGCTGGCTAGAATCATCAAAGGCAGGAGTCAGCAAGTTAAAACTAGTAGAGGCGAGGATAAAGGATCAATGGCTATATAAGTGTTAGAGGCGCATCAGCCCGTCTCGGAGGGTCAATTCAATCAGGTGAAGCTGACTAAGGCAATTACAAGGCTGTGGGCAGTAGTGGCTGTCCACAGTCACTTCTTTGGTGATAGCCAGATTGTTGGGAAAAGCATAAGGGTAGGAATAAGCACTTTTAACATTGTAGGAGGTTTAGGTTTTGTAGGCGGTCTGTGCCGTGAGTGCGGGCCGTTGCTACCAAGAGCGCTAGTCCTGCACTTGCTTCACATGCTGAGAAGGCCAGGAGCATCATCGGTGCGGGTATAAAATTTGTGGTCCCTATTTGTAGGGATCATAGTGATAGGGCAATAAAAAGCGATAGTATTATACCTTCTAGGCACAAAAGTGCAGATAAAAGGTGAGTTCGATGAAATGCCACTCCTATTAGGCCTAAAATAAATGCTGTGGTAAAACTGAAGTGTGTTGGGGTCATAAGAGGGTTATGGGTTTTCACCATAATTGTCTAAGCCGAAATTAGAAGTCTTTGTTGGACTAACTCTCTATTCGGCCCACTCAAGCCCTCCTTGGAGTCACTCGTAGATTAAGCCTAGGGTGAGCAAGCCAATTACCGCTATTACCCAAATCAAAGTGGTTTTTGGTTCCATGAGTTGATTTCCTCACGGAAGCGGTAAGAGAAGGGCAATTTCTAAGTCAAATAAAAGAAATAGGATCGCGACCAAAAAGAATCGTAAAGAAAAAGGAAGGCGAGCTGACCCGAGTGGGTCAAAGCCGCATTCATAGGGGGATAGCTTCTCGGCATCGGGGTTTATTTGGGGAAGTCAAAAAGAGACAGCTATAAGTACCAGTGAAAGGGCGGTTGCAATTACCAAAATTGTTGTGATTAGGTTCATTACCTTTCCTTAGGTTTTAACTAAGATTAAATAGTTGGAAGCCATTTGTATTGTCTTTTATACTAGAAAGATTATGATCCTCATCAGTAGATAGAGACATATAGGAACAGTCAAACTACGTCGACGAAGTGTCAGTATCAAGCGGCAGCCTCAAAACCAAAGTGGTGATTAGAAGTAAAGTGGTAGAGTACCTGGCGGAGAAGACAGACAGCCAAAAATGTTGATCCAATAATAACGTGGAGTCCGTGGAAACCTGTTGCCACAAAAAATGTTGATCCATACACTCCGTCCGCAATAGTAAATGGGGCTTCGTAGTATTCTATACCTTGTAAAAAGGTAAAGTAGAACCCTAGTAAGATTGTTAGTGTTAAAGACTGGATTGCCTGCTTGCGCTCTCCTTCTATTAAGCTGTGATGTGCTCATGTGACGGTAACACCAGATGCTAGAAGGACTGCTGTGTTAAGAAGAGGGACTTCAAATGGATCTAGAGTCGTAATTCCCGTAGGGGGCCAGCATCCTCCTAATTCAGGGGTGGGGGCCAGACTCGCGTGGTAGAACGCTCAGAAAAACCCCGCAAAGAAAAAGACTTCAGATGTAATAAAAAGAATTATCCCGTATCGAAGTCCTTTCTGAACAGGAGGTGTATGGTGGCCTTGAAATGTGCCTTCTCGAATAATATCTCGTCATCACTGAAATATAGTTAGAATCGTTAAAATAAATCCTATTGTTGCTAACGTGGTTGAATGGAAGTGGAATCAAATTGCGGTCCCGGAGGTAAGTAGGAGAGCTCCTACTGCGCCGGTTAGGGGTCAAGGGCTGGGGTCTACTATATGATATGCGTGTGCTTGGTGGGCCATTAGACGTTTTCCTGTAGGTAAAGACTAAGGAGAAGGACAAAGACGTACGCCTGAATCATTGCAACAGCTACCTCTAAGAGGGTTAATAAGAAGAGTACTGTGGCTGTGAGAATGGCAACTGTGGGTATAATAGGTAAAAGAACAAATGCTGCGGTTGCAATAAGCTGAATTAGCAAATGTCCTGCTGTTAAATTAGCTGTAAGCCGGACCCCAAGAGCTAGTGGTCGAATAAATAAACTAATGGTTTCGATAATAATTAAAACTGGGATGAGTGGAGTGGGGGTGCCTTCTGGGAGGAGGTGACCTAGTGCTGCTGTGGGCTGGTTTCGCATACCAATGATAACAGTAGCCAATCATAATGGCACCGCAAATGCTATATTGAGAGAAAGCTGTGTAGTTGGTGTAAATGTGTATGGGAGAAGGCCCAGCATGTTAATGGTAATAAGAAAGATTATTAAAGATGTTAACAGTATGGCTCACTTGTGGCCCCCTTGGTTAATCGGAAGAAAGATTTGTTGGCTAAGGCGATTAATAAATCATCCTTGGAGCGTAAGAAGTCGGTTGTTCACCCAACGAGAGGTGGGAGTGGGGTAAAGAATTCATGGAAGAACAATTGCCAAAGCAATAAGGGGGATTCCTAAATAATTTGGGCTTGCAAATTGATCAAAGAAGCTTAGTATCATGGTCAGTTTCAGGATTCAGGTTTAGGTTTTTCAGCACCCATAATTGTGGGCTCATTGGTAAATTCGTGTGCTAGAACTTTAGGTGGGAGAATAATTAAAAATGTAAGTCATGAGAGGATCAAGATAAAAAATCAAGGGGCGGGGTTTAATTGAGGCATATCACCAGAGGTGGGGCGGAGTCACCAAACTTCAGCTTAAAAGGCTGACGCTAGGTCCATTTTAGCTTCCTGGTGAGGCGTCTTCAATTATGAGTGATGATCAATTCTCGAAGTGTTCTAAGGGAACGGCTTCTACCACGATGGGCATAAAGCTGTGATTAGCTCCACAAATTTCTGAGCATTGCCCGTAAAAGACTCCAGGTCGAGAGGTAATAAAGGCGGTTTGGTTTAGTCGGCCTGGTACTGCATCTATTTTAACACCTAGGGCCGGAACTGCTCAAGAGTGAAGTACATCTTCGGCCGAGACTAAAACTCGCACGGGGGATTCCATGGGGACTACTATTCGGTGGTCAGTTTCTAAAAGTCGGAATTGCCCGGGAACAAGGTCTTGGGTGGGGACCATATACGAGTCGAACCCCAGGTCTTCATAGTCTGTGTATTCGTAGCTTCAATATCATTGGTGTCCCATGGCTTTAATTGTTAAATGTGGGTCATTAATTTCATCCATAAGATAAAGGATCCGGAGGGATGGTAACGCAATCATGATAAGAATTACAGCAGGGAGAATAGTTCAGACAATTTCAATCTCTTGAGAGTCTAAAATATATTTGTTAGTAAGTTTAATAGAAACTATGGCTACGATGGTGTAGAGAACTAACGTACTAATTAAGAATACAATTATTAGTGCGTGGTCGTGGAAGTGAATTAATTCTTCTATTACAGGGGAGGCCGCGTCTTGCAATCCTAGTTGTGAGGGATGTGCCATTTAGCTCTGTTAAGGTACGTGGGGCTCTAACCCACAATTTTGTCTTGACAAAACAAGGTAATTGTTTTACTAGCACCTCAGATTAAGAAAGTGTCAGAGTGGTTATGTGGTTGGCTTGAAACCATCCTACGGGGGTTCGATTCCCTCCTTTCTCGTTATTTAACCTGAACAAAAGCCGGCTCTTCAAAAGTATGATAGGGAGGAGGACATCCGTGGAGCCATTCTACATTAGTAACAGTGAGTTCCACTGATGCAACTTCTCGTTTGGCAGCAAATGCTTCTCAAATAATAAATAAGAACATAATAACTGCCACTAGAGAAACTAATGAGCCGATTGAAGATACAGTATTTCAAAGGGTGTATGCATCTGGGTAGTCAGAATATCGTCGAGGCATCCCAGCTAGCCCTAGGAAGTGTTGAGGGAAGAATGTGAGATTAACCCCCAGGAATATTACCCCAAAGTGGATTTTTGTTCAAGTGCTGTGAAGGGTATAGCCCGTGAATAGTGGGAATCAGTGAACAAACGCCGCAACGATGGCAAATACTGCTCCTATTGACAGCACATAGTGGAAATGCGCTACTACATAGTATGTGTCGTGTAGAACAATATCAAGTGATGAATTTGCCAGGACGATACCTGTAAGGCCGCCCACTGTAAACAAGAAAATAAAGCCTAGTGCCCAAAGCATGGGGGTTTCTCATTTGATAGCCCCTCCGTGTAAGGTAGCAAGTCAGCTAAACACTTTTACTCCGGTAGGAATGGCAATAATCATTGTCGCGGATGTAAAATATGCTCGAGTGTCTACATCCATGCCCACTGTAAACATGTGGTGGGCTCATACAATAAATCCTAATAGACCAATGGCCATCATGGCTCATACTATTCCCATGTAACCAAAAGGTTCTTTTTTCCCTGCGTAATAGGCTACAATGTGAGAAATAATGCCGAAGCCGGGTAAAATTAAAATGTAGACTTCAGGGTGGCCAAAGAATCAAAACAAGTGTTGATAAAGAATTGGATCTCCTCCTCCCGCTGGGTCAAAGAAAGTTGTATTTAGATTTCGATCTGTAAGAAGCATAGTAATTCCGGCAGCAAGTACTGGAAGTGATAGAAGTAAAAGTACTGCTGTGATTAGCACGGCTCAGACAAATAAAGGTGTCTGGTACTGCGAGATGGCAGGTGGTTTCATATTAATAATTGTTGTAATAAAATTGATGGCACCTAAGATTGATGAAATACCTGCTAAATGTAGTGAAAAAATTGTTAAGTCTACTGATGCTCCTGCATGCGCTAAATTGCCTGCCAGAGGGGGGTATACTGTCCATCCTGTTCCTGCTCCTGCTTCAACCCCAGATGATGCAAGAAGGAGAAGAAATGAGGGAGGAAGAAGTCAGAAGCTCATGTTGTTCATTCGGGGGAATGCCATGTCTGGTGCCCCGAGCATTAAGGGGACCAGTCAGTTCCCGAATCCGCCGATGAGAATTGGTATAACCATGAAGAAAATCATTACGAAAGCATGGGCAGTAACGATTACATTATAAATCTGATCGTCACCTAGAAGGGCTCCCGGCTGGCTTAATTCTGCTCGAATTAATAAGCTAAGTGCTGTCCCAACCATTCCTGCTCAGGCACCAAAAATAAGGTAAAGGGTGCCAATGTCTTTGTGATTTGTTGAGAAAAATCAACGGGTAATTGCCACAGGTAGATTGGCCGAGAGTTTAGGCGGCGGATTGTAGCTCCGATTACAGAGGTTTAAGTCCTCTTTTTACCAAGCTCTGTGGTGAAGTTCATGTCGGGTTGCAAACCCGAAGACGTAGGCTAACGCCTGCCGGGGCTTTCCCCGCCTTTCACCAGGCGGCGGGGAAAGTAGGCGGATGCTCGCTGGTTAGAGCGCTTAGCTGTTAACTAAGAGTTTGTAGGATCGAGGCCTCCCGCCTAGAAGGCTTTAGCTTAATTAAAGTGTCTGAGTTGCATTCAGGTGATGTGGGATAAAATCCCGCAAGTCTTAACAGGGGCTAGGAGATTTTCACTCCTGCTTGGAGCTTTGAAGGCTCATGGTCTAAATGCTATCCTAAGCCCCTAGCTAAAAAGGGTGAAGATGGTAGGAGAGAGGGGGAGTAGGCAAGTAGTTAGGATAGTAGCCAGAGAAAGTACTAGTGTTGGCTGTTTGGCTTGAATACGTCAAGGCGTGGTTGCATGGGTGGTTTGCGGGGATAGGGTAAGTGTTACTGCGTAGGTGAGGCGCAAGTAGAAGAAAAGGCTAATGAGAGCGGTCAGTGCAATTATAGTAGCGGTGGCTGCGAGTCCCTGGCTAGCAAGTTCTTGAATAATAAGTCATTTCGGTAGGAACCCGGTCAGAGGGGGCAGTCCTCCTAAGGACAAAAGTACTAAACAAGTGAGCGCTGTTAGCGTGGGGGCTTTGGTCCAAGCTGAGGCCAGTGTGATGGCCTTTGTACAGTTGATATTATTTAAGGTTAAGAAGACAGCAGTTGTCATAACGATGTAGGTGGTTAAAGCAATAATGGTCATTTGAGGGGCTATTTGAGACATGAGGATTATTCACCCTAGATGGGCGATTGAAGAGTATGCCAGGATCTTTCGCAATTGGGTCTGGTTTAGCCCCCCTCATCCTCCTACAAGTGTTGATGATAGCGCTAGTGCGGTGAGTAGTAAGGGGTGGGTAAAGCTTGCTGTCTGCAAAATAAGTGCCAATGGGGCCAGCTTTTGCCAGGTAGATAGGATGAGGCCTGTGGTTAAAGTAATCCCTTGAAGAACTTCTGGGAGCCAGAGGTGGAGAGGTGCTAGCCCTACTTTTAATGCTAAAGCTGTTATAGCCATAGAAGAGGTAAGAGGGTGTGACATGTGGTTAATATCTCACTGGCCTAGTATTCAGGCATTGGTGGTCGCGGCAAACAGGATCATGGCTGCTGCTGTTGCCTGAATAAGAAAGTACTTGGTTGTAGCCTCAACTGCTCGGGGGTGGTGCTTTTGGGCTATGAGAGGGACAATAGCTAGCGTATTAATTTCTAAGCCTATTCAGGCAAGAAGTCAGTGTGAGCTTATGAAGGTCAGAGTTGTTCCTAGTCCGAGGCTCATTATTAGAATGGATAGTACGTAGGGGTTCATTAGTATGGGAAGGATTTTAACCAACATGTTTGGGGTATGGGCCCAAAAGCTTATTTAGCTGACCTTACTAGAAAATGGTGTAGAGGAAGCACCCGAAATTTTGTKTTTCGGAGGAAGGGTTCAATTCCCTTGTTTCTAAGGAGCTGAGGGGAGTTTAACCCCTGTCGTTCACCCTATCAAAGTGTCCCTTAGGCGTTCAGGCACAGTTCCTTTATAGCTGAGGCGGTAGCCCTGCGGTGGCGAGGGGAACAGCCGTATGTCACATGATTAGCGCTAGTGTAAGGGGTAAAAAGTTTTTTCATACTAAGTGCATTAGCTGATCATATCGGAAACGTGGGTATGAGGCTCGCACCCATAAGAACAGGGCGGATAGCAAGGCCGCCTTGATTATAATATTAATAGTTGTTAGCTCAGGGAGCATAGGTAAATTAGTTGCGCCTATGAATAAGATAGCTGAAAGAGTATTCATAAATAAGATGTTGGCATATTCGGCTAGGAAGAATAGTGCGAAGGGGCCTCCTGCGTATTCTACATTGAATCCCGACACAAGCTCTGACTCCCCCTCCGTGAGGTCAAAAGGCGCCCGATTAGTCTCCGCAAGAGTGGAGACAAATCATATCGCTGCCAGGGGTCAGGCGGGTGCAAGCAGTCAAATGCTTTCCTGCGTGACACTAAATATAGTTAATGTAAACCCTCCCGTAAATACAATTGTGGAGAGTAAAATCAGTCCGAGTGCTACTTCATAAGAAATAGTTTGAGCGACCGCCCGGAGCGCTCCGATAAGAGCATACTTAGAATTGGAGGCCCACCCCGAGCCCAGAATTGAATAGACAGCTAGGCTTGACAGAGCTAGGATAAACAGCATGCTTAGGTTTAAATCTGTAACTGGATGCGGCATAGGGAGAGGCGCCCACAAGGTGAGCGCTAGCGTAAGAGCCAGGGTTGGAGTGGCTAAGAATAAAAATGGGGAGGAGGTAGAGGGACGTACCGGCTCTTTAATAAATAGTTTGACACCATCGGCAATGGGTTGAAGTAGTCCATATGGTCCTACTACGTTCGGGCCCTTCCGTAGTTGCATATATCCTAACACCTTCCGTTCTACCAGCGTGAGAAATGCTACCGCTAGCAGCACGGGGACGAAGTAGGCTAAGGGGTTAACAATGTGGGTAATAATAACGCTTAGCATAAGCTAGGGGGAGGACTTGAACCTCCGGGGTGAAAGGCTTAGGCTTTCTGCACTTACCAGGCTCTGCCACCCTAGCGCGAATAAATATACGACTCTTCTCTTGAGTCGCAATTTTGTATGCCTTTATCTGCTTTAGTTGATTTCAGCAGGTAGGCATGGGGCTTGCTGTTAGCATGGGCCCCCTCACCCCGGTCCTTTCGTACTAGGGGTGAAAACTTTACAGATAGAAACCGACCTGGATTTCTCCGGTCTGAACTCAGATCACGTAGGACTTTAATCGTTGAACAAACGAACCCTTAATAGCGGCTGCACCATTAGGATGTCCTGATCCAACATCGAGGTCGTAAACCCCCTCGTCGATAGGGACTCTGAGAGGGGATTGCGCTGTTATCCCTAGGGTAACTTGGTTCGTTAATCGATCTTTCGACCGGATCATGTCAGTCAAAAATTTTGTGGCTTAGAGTCGTAACTCTCGGCTTGAGGATTTTCCCCAGTCTGCCTGGGAGCTTTGCTTTCTCCCGCGGTCGCCCCAACCTAAGACTGCTTTACCAGAACCTATGTTTGTTTGAGGCCTTCTTAGGTCTAGGTCGCTTATTCATAGTTGGCTAGCGTCTGAAGCTCCATAGGGTCTTCTCGTCTTGTATAGTAATATCCGCTTCTGCACGGACAGATCAGTTTAACTGACTAGAAAAAAGAGACAGTCAGACCCTCGTTATACCATTCATACAGGCCTTCATTTAAAAGGCAATTGATTGCGCTACCTTCGCACGGTTAGGATACCGCGGCCGTTAAACTTTAAGTCACAGGGCAGGTGGGACCTCTTATACTTCGTGGTGCAAGAGGCGATGTTTTTGGTAAACAGGCGAGGTCTGGGTTTGCCGAGTTCCTTTTTTTTCTTTTAGTCTTTCCTTGTTACAGCACTCCTGTGTCGGGGTAACGATATTAACTAGCATGGTTTTCTTGGCCAGAGGCGGTGGGTGTGCTCGGCCCTCTTTTGTTGGGTTCGTTAATCATCAGTGGTTAGTCCAATCTGACATACACTTGTGCTGGGAGAAGTTCATTCTTCTTGTTACTCGTTTCAGCATAATCTCTTCCATGACCGCATGGAAGGACCCAATAAGGTCTAGGGGGTCAGATATTAAAATAGAATAATAGGCTTTCTTATGGTCAGAGCTTTAACGCTTTCTGATCAGATGGCTGCTTTCAGGCCCACTGAGACCTAAGGCCTTTTTAAAAATATTCTTTAACCTCCTAAAAAGGTTGTATCCTGTATCAGGGGAGCTGTACCTCCTCTGATTAACTCCCGCGGGTAAGCTCTTTATCTTCTTTCGTAGGACTATCTTGAGTCGGGCTAGGCGGGGCTGAACTTTTATTCATTTATTGGGTAACCAGCTATAACTTGGCTCGGTAGGTTTCTTGCCTCTACTCGGAGATCTTCCCACTCTTTTGCCACAGAGACGGGTTGGCCCATAATTGGCTGTCTCGGAGTAGCTCGTCAAGTTTCGGGGCTGCAAACTAGAGTTCTCTTTGCTTGATAAAACTTGCTGAATCATGATGCAAAAGGTACGAGGTGAAATCTCTGCTTTTCTATGCTTAAATGGTTTATTTCATTTCTTTTTCAGCTTTCCCTTACGGTACTTTGTCTATTGCTTCGTAGAATTCTTTTTTGTCGCCCATACTGGGAAGGTCAAATGATTTGGTTAATATTTTCTAATAATTAATTAGCTATTTATATCGGAAATTTCGCTATGGGGTTAGAGCTAGCTTTGTGGCTTAGGACGACCCAACTTGCATGGGTGTATACTCAGTGTAAGAGAGTTGCCTAACTATCTCGGCCACGCCCTAGTTATTCCAAGTGCACCTTCCGGTACACTTACCATGTTACGACTTGCCTCCCCTTCTTTTATTTTTTAGGTTAAAGTTACTGCTCAGTCTATTTATTGGGGAGAGTGACGGGCGGTGTGTGCGCGCCTCAGAGCCGGCTTCAAAAGGGCACTCTATTCCCTTTTTACTGCTAAATCCACCTTCAAATAGTCTTTTCAGGCGACTTTCCGTGGTAGCCTAAGCGAGGCAATGTAGCCCATTTCTTCCCACTCCGTGTGCTACACCTCGACCTGACGTTTTGGAGAGTCTCCATTCTGCTTACTTGTCCTTCACAGGGTAAGCTGGCGACGGTGGTATATAGGCGGAAAGGGCAAGGGGTGGTGAGGTTGAACGGGGGTTATCGGTTCTAGAACAGGCTCCTCTAGGGGGGTCTGAGGCACCGCCAAGTCCTTTGGGTTTTAAGCTGATGCTCGTAGTTCCCTGGCGAATGCTAGTTGTATATTAGCATTTTAGTTTACGGCTGGGCATAGTGGGGTATCTAATCCCAGTTTGTGTCCCAGCTCTCGTGGGTTCTGGTGGACAAAAATAAAGTTTCTTTCGAATGAGGGGTTTAGACCTCTGGATGCGTATAACAGTTTGAGAGGCTTTCTGCTTTAAAAATATAATTCCATAACCACTCTTTACGCCGCTTCAATCAACTAGGGTCTCTCGTATAACCGCGGTGGCTGGCACGAGTTTAACCGGCCCTCTTAGCTCCAACTAAGTCAAGTTTTCACTTATGGCTTAATGTTTATCACTGCTGAATTCCCTTGGGGGTGTGGCTGAGCAAGGCGTCTTGGGCTTGTTATTGCGCCTGATGCCGGCTCCCTATTTCCGGGTGGGAAGTTGGGGGCATCCTCACGGGGCTGCGGAGACTTGCATGTGTAATTTGAGCTAAAGCTGATAGTAAGGCTAGGACCAAACCTTTGTGCTCATGGAACTTTTCAGGGATCATCTTAGCATCTTCAGTGCTATGCTTTGGTTTAAGCTACGTGAGC